ATTAATAAGGTTTTCATGATTTTTTTTTTTTTTTTTCTTCTTTATAATTTTTTTTATATAGTAAAAAAAATTTTTTTTTAAAATTTCATTTTAATTTGATAATTTTATTTAGGAATTTAATTTATTTTATATAATTTTTATTAAAGTAATTAATTTTTTCTTATATATATATATATAAGTAAATAGTTTAACTATTTAGAAATGTACAAATAGATAGATACATATATATAAATTATTAATTATTTTCCCTAAAAGAAATATTAGATAAATTTTGAGATATAGATTTTGTTAACTATAAATGTACCTATTTTTAAATTTTGAAATTTTTTTTATAAAATCATAGATAATATATATATATATTAAATATTTATATATATATATATTATCTATTAATTATTCTTAGTATACTATTAAATGAAATGTAAAAAACTATAATTAAATTTTCTATATATTATAAATTTATAAATTTTATAAATTTTTAAAAATAAAATATTGAAAAAAAATAATTATTATTATTAAAAATTATTTATATATAAAAAAAAAAAAAAATTATGGTAAATATTCTTTTGATTAATAATTATTATTAATATATAGATTAATATTATTTTATTTTTATTTATTTTTAAAATTATTAAGTTAATTTTTATTTATTAAATTATTGATTTTTATTTTTTATTAATAAATAAATTATTATAGAATTAATTTTTATTATTTATATAATATTTTATATTATTTTATTAATTTTATATAGAAATTATTTATTTAATTTTATAATAAATTTAAAATTTATATTTTATAATAATAATTATTAATCGATAAAATTTTAATAAATAAAAATTTATTAAAATATTAATAGTATTTATTTAGATTTATTTTATATAAAGATAATTAATTAAAAGTAAAATTTAAATTGTTATTAAATATTTATTGATTCAAAATCATTATTAAATTTTTTTGATATAAAAAAATATGTTTAGATTTGTGATTATTAGAAAATAATAATTTATGGTTTATTATAATTAAATTAGTTTTTATTATTAATAGGTATATTTTATTTAATTATATATATATAATTTTTAAAATTATTTAATTGATTAAATATAAAATATTTTAAATTTAAAATTTTTATAATTTAACGTATAAATAATAATAAAAAAATAAATAAAAATTTATTTTAAAATTAAAAATATATTTTAATTACTTATTATTTATTTTATAAGGGGTAAAATAGATAAAAGTAAATTTAAAATGAGATTAGGGAATTATTGATTTGATATAATTATTAAATTTAATAAAATAAAAATAAATTTATTTAAATTCATTATTAATAAGGTTTTCATGATTTAATAATTTGTTGTAATAGAATTATTTTTTATTATTTATAGTTATATTTTATTTAATTTTATATGTTTAATTTTAAAAATTATTTAGTTGATTTAATATAGTATATTTTAAATTTAAAATTTTTATAATTTAATTTATAAATAAAATAAAATTTTTATATTAATAAAAATTTATTGTAAAATTAAGTGGATATTTTAATTATTTTTATTTATTTTATAAGGGGTAAAATAAATAAAAATAAAATTTAAAATAGGATTAGGGAGCTATTGACTCGTTATCATTATTTAAGTCTTTATTTGTAAATAAATATATAATTATTTAAATTAATTATTTAATAATAAAAATAATTTAATAATTTTGTATTTTTAAATTATTTTTGTTAAATATTTATATTGGTGTTTATTAAATATTAATTTATTAAATTATTTAAGTTAAAATTAAATAAAAAATTATATAAGTATTATTATTATTATTATTAATTAATATATATATATATATATATATAGTTAATTTAATTTTATTAATTATATTTTATTTTAAATTTTATTTTTATTAGAAATTTTTATAAAATTTAATTATATAATTATTATTAATTATTATTATATAAATTATATGTTTTTAATTTTTATTTATATTTTAATTAATTTATTTATAAAGTTTTATTTTGGCTTAAAAATTTGTTATTAATTTGATTTATATGTAAATTTTTGTGTGAAATTTTGTTAATTTTAATAGTTAATAAATTATTTTTATTCTCAGTAATTAATATTATTAATTAAAGAAATTTAGAAGTAGCAATATTAAATAGTATTGGCTAAATTGGTGCCAGCAGTCGCGGTTATACTAATAATACAAATAAATTATATTAGTAAAAAGTTAGATTGTTTTATAATAAATAAAAATTATTTTTATTAAGTGAAATTTTAAAATTAAAATATTTTTATAGAAAAATAATTGAAGCTAAGAAATTTTTAAAAAAACTAGGATTAGATACCCTATTATTTATAATGTAAATAAAAATTATTAAAGTAGTAATAGTTATGTTCTTGAAACTTAAAAAATTTGGCGGTATTTTAGTCTATTCAGAGGAACTTGTTTTATAATCGATAATCCGCGATGGACCTTACTTAAGTTTGTAATCAGTTTATATACCGTCGTTATTTGAATATTTTATAAGAATAATAATATTCAATAATTTTTATTAAAAAATATATCAGATCAAGGTGTAGCTTATACTTAAGAAAAAATGAGTTACAATAAAGTTATTTATATGAATATAAATATGAAAAATTTATTGAAAGTGGATTTGATAGTAAAATTATAAAGATTAATAATTTGATTTTAGCTCTAAAATATGTACACATCGCCCGTCGCTCTTATTATAAAATAAGATAAGTCGTAACATAGTAGATGTACTGGAAAGTGTATCTAGAATGCAATTTAAAGCTTATAAAGTAAAGTATTTCATTTACATTGAAAAGATTTTTGTGCAAATCAATATAAATTGATTAAATTTTATTTATTAATATTGTTGTTTAAATTTTTAAAGTATTAAAAATAATTATAAAATAAAATGTTTTAGTATTGTTTAAGGAAAAAATAATTTTAATAATAGTGAATTAGTATTGTGAAAGAAAATTGAAATAACTTGAAAAAATATTATTATAAAAGAAAATTTAATTTATTGTACCTTGTGTATCAGCGTTTATTAAATAAATAATATAAATATATTTTTCTCGATTTTAAAAGAGTTAGTATAATATTAAAGTTAATGTGATAAAATTATTTTAAATATTATATTGGAAATGAAATGTTATTCGTTTTTAAAGGTATCTAGTTTTTTAAGAAATAAATTTAATTTAGAAATTATAAATTTATTTATTTAATTAAATTAAATAAATAATTTTATAATTTTAATATTTTATGGGATAAGCTGTGAAATAAATCATTAAAAATAATAAATAAATATGAAAAATATATGTTTAGAAATATCAATTATTTGTAAATTTGTTATAATTTATTTTATTATTAATTATTATTTATTATATTTTAAGTTTTTATTAAAATATTGGTTTTAATTTTAAAAACTAAGAAAAAATGATAAAATTAGTATATTTTATTGTTAAATAAATATAAGTGAAAAGTTTTTATAAAGAATTCGGCAAAAATAATGTTCGCCTGTTTAACAAAAACATGTCTTTTTGAATTAAATATAAAGTCTGACCTGCCCACTGATTTTTTAAATGGCCGCAGTATTTTAACTGTGCAAAGGTAGCATAATCATTAGTCTTTTAATTGAAGGCTGGTATGAATGGTTGGACGAAATATTAACTGTTTCATATAAATTTGTAATAAAATTTTATTTTTTAGTCAAAAAGCTAAAATTTATTTAAAAGACGAGAAGACCCTATAAATCTTTATATTTTATTTATTATAATTAATAAGATTTATTTTATTATGATAAATTAAAGTATTTTATTGGGGTGATATTAAAATTTAATAAACTTTTAATTAATTAAAACATAAATATATGAATTATTGATCCATTAATAATGATTAAAAATTTAAGTTACTTTAGGGATAACAGCGTAATTTTTTTGGAGAGTTCATATCGATAAAAAAGATTGCGACCTCGATGTTGGATTAAGATATAATTTTGGGTGTAGCCGTTCAAATTTTAAGTCTGTTCGACTTTTAAATTCTTACATGATCTGAGTTCAAACCGGTGTAAGCCAGGTTGGTTTCTATCTTTAATAATATTATAATATTTTAGTACGAAAGGATTAAATATTAGAATAATTATATTTTAATTTATGAATATTAATAATATACTATTTTGGCAGATTAGTGCAATAAATTTAGAATTTATTTATGTAATGTATATATTACAAATAGTACTTGTTTTATAAAGAATTATTATTATCATTAATTGGAAGTTTATTGTTAATTATTTGTGTATTAGTAAGAGTTGCTTTTTTAACTTTATTAGAACGTAAAGTATTAGGTTATATTCAGATTCGTAAGGGGCCAAATAAAGTTGGAATTGTTGGAATTCCTCAGCCTTTTTGTGATGCAATTAAGTTATTTACTAAGGAACAAACTTATCCTTTATTATCAAATTATTTAAGATATTATATTTCTCCTATTTTTTCTTTGTTTTTATCTTTAGTTCTTTGAATGTGTATACCTTTTTTTGTAAAATTATATTCTTTTAATTTAGGATTATTATTTTTTTTATGTTGTACTAGATTAGGAGTTTATACTGTTATAGTAGCGGGTTGATCTTCTAATTCAAATTATGCTTTATTAGGTGGATTACGTGCTATAGCTCAAACTATTTCTTATGAAGTTAGTTTAGCATTAATTTTATTGAGATTTATTTTTTTAATTGGTAGTTATAATTTATTAAATTTTTTTTATTATCAGTATTATATTTGATTTTTTGTAATTTTATTTCCTATGGCTTTGATTTGGTTTACAATTTCTTTAGCTGAAACTAATCGTACTCCTTTTGATTTTGCAGAAGGTGAATCTGAGTTAGTTTCTGGATTTAATGTAGAATATAGAAGAGGTGGATTTGCATTAATTTTTTTAGCTGAGTATGCAAGAATTTTGTTTATAAGAATATTATTTTGTGTTATTTTTTTAGGGTGTGATATTTTAAATTTTTTTTTTTATTTAAAATTATCTTTTATTTCTTTTGTATTTATTTGAGTTCGTGGAACTTTACCTCGTTTTCGTTATGATAAATTAATATATTTAGCTTGAAAATGTTTTTTATCTTTTTCTTTAAATTATTTATTATTTTTTATTGGATTTAAAATTTTATTATTTTCTTTTTTATTCATTAATTTTAGTAAAGTTAATAGAAAATAATAATTTCTATCTTATGTTTTCAAAACATATGCTTATTCAAGCTCATTAACTAATTTAATAAATTATCTCATCATTTAGCTACTAGGGGATTAATTAGATAATAAAAAAAATAAATTACAGTTAAAATTTGTCCAATTAATACATATGGTTCTTCAACTGGTCGGGCTCCAATTCATGTTAATAGAATTACAGTTATTACTATTAATCAAAATAAGATTTTATTAATAGGATAAAATTGAATTCCTCGAAAATTTCTTAAATGATAAAATGGTAAAATTATTAAAATTGCAATTGATAACACTAGAGCAATTACTCCTCCTAATTTATTAGGAATTGATCGTAAAATTGCGTATGCAAATAAAAAATATCATTCAGGTTGAATATGTGCTGGAGTAACTAAAGGGTTTGCTGGAATAAAATTATCAGGATCTCCTAATAAATTAGGATTAATTAATACTAGTCTAATTAATAACATGATTGTAATTAAAGCTCCTACAATATCTTTAAAAGAAAAATAAGGGTGGAAAGGAATTTTATCAACATTTGAATTTAATCCTATAGGATTATTTGATCCAGTTTGATGAAGAAATAGAAGATGAATTATAGTTATTGCAAGGACAATAAAAGGTAGAATAAAGTGAAAGGTAAAAAATCGAGTAAGAGTTGCATTATCAACAGCAAATCCTCCTCATACTCATTGTACTAAATCAAGACCTAAATAAGGAATTGCAGATAAAAGATTTGTAATAACTGTTGCACCTCAAAAAGATATTTGTCCTCAAGGTAAAACATAACCTATAAAAGCAGTTCCTATTACTAGAAATAGAAGGATTACACCAATTATTCAAGTTGGTACAAATAAATATGATCCGTAATAAATTCCTCGTCCTACGTGTAAATAAATGCAAATAAAAAAAAATGATGCACCGTTAGCATGTAAAGTTCGTAATAATCAACCATAATTTACATCTCGACAAATGTGGTTTACGCTATTAAAAGCTAAATTAATATCTGCTGTATAATGTATTGCAAGGAATAATCCAGTTAAAATTTGAATAGTTAAACATAGGCCTAATAGGGAACCAAAATTTCATCAACCTGAAATATTAATAGGAGCAGGTAAATCAATTAATGCATTATTTATAATTTTAATTAAAGGGTGGGTATTTCGTAAAGGTTTATTCATTAATTTATTATTCGTAGAGGTCCTTTAAATATTTTAGTAATTTTTACAATAATAATTAATGTAATTAATAAATAATTTATTAATAAAATAGTAATAAGATTAGTGGGATAATTATATAATTTATTTAAAGATAAAGAATTTTCTATAAAATAAGTATAATTATTAATCAGTGAATCTATTTCATTATTATTTGTAAAAAATATTAGTAAAGGTTTGTCAATAATTAATGAAATTATAATTAAAATTAATAATATAATAGAAGAAAATAATATTAATTTAATAGATAAGTTAAATATTTCATTTGATGCTAGAGATGTTACATAAATAAATAAAACTAATATTCCTCCTATAAAAATTAAAAATAAAATATATGAATATCAGAAATTTTTTGTTATTAGTCCTGTTAATAAACAAATTAGTGTTGTTTGAATTAATAATATTAGTCCTATTGATAAGGGGTGAATTATATTAATAAAAATAATTGAAATTATAATAATTATAGAATATAAAATTAATTGAAGAATGTCAAAAGATAGTTTATTTAAAATATTAATTTTGGAGATTAATGATAAAGAAATTTCTTTTCTTTTGAAGTTTTAAAAGAATTGATCTTATTTTTGATTTACAAGACCAATGTTTTTATTAAACTATTAAAACTAATGAATATATTTATTTATTGAATATTACCTAGATTTTTATTTATTATTGCTTTATTTTCTTTTGTTTCTAATCGTAAGCATTTATTATCAATATTATTGAGTTTAGAATATATTGTTTTAATATTATTTTTTATATTATTTATATATTTAAATTTAATAAATTATGAAAATTATTTTAGTATATTATTTTTAGTTTTTAGTGTTTGTGAAGGAGCATTAGGGATTTCAATTTTAGTTTCTATAATTCGAACTCATGGAAATGATTATTTTCAATCTTTTAATATTATATAAAATGTTAAAGTTAATTTTATTTCTTTTATTTATATTACCTCTTTGTTTTATTAAAAAAATATTTTGAACGGTTCAAAATTTATTATTTTTTATTAGATTTGTTTTTATTTTAATAAATAATGTTAGAAATTATTGAATCAATATTTCTTATTTTTTAGGTTATGATATAATTTCTTATGGTTTAATATTATTAAGTTTATGAATTTGTTCTTTAATATTAATAGCAAGAGAAAGAGTTTATAAATATAATAATTATATTAATTTATTTTTATTTAATGTAATAATATTATTAATTTTATTAATTTTAACTTTTAGAAGTATGAGATTATTTATATTTTATTTATTTTTTGAAAGTAGATTAATTCCAACTTTATTTTTAATTTTAGGATGGGGTTATCAACCTGAGCGTTTACAGGCTGGTTTATATTTATTATTTTATACTTTATTTGTTTCTTTGCCAATATTAATTGGTATTTTTTATTTATTTAATAAAATGGGGACAATAAATTTTTATTTGATAAATAATTATTTATTTAATTATGATTTATTATATTTTTGTATAGTTTTAGCTTTTTTAGTAAAAATACCTATATTTTTAGTTCATTTATGATTACCTAAGGCTCATGTTGAAGCTCCTGTATCGGGTTCAATAATTTTAGCGGGAATTATATTAAAATTAGGGGGATATGGATTATTGCGGGTAATTCCATTTTTACAAATTATGAGAATAAAATATAATTTTATATGAATTAGAATTAGTTTAATTGGGGGGGTATTAGTAAGATTTGTGTGTTTACGACAAACTGATTTAAAATCTTTAATTGCTTATTCTTCAGTAGCTCATATAGGAGTGGTATTAGCTGGAATATTTACTATAACTTATTGAGGTTTATGTGGTTCTTATACTTTAATAATTGGTCATGGTTTATGTTCTTCTGGTTTATTTTGTTTAGCTAATATTTCTTATGAGCGATTAGGTAGACGAAGTTTATTAATTAATAAAGGTTTATTAAATTTTATACCTGCTATAGCTTTATGATGATTTTTATTAAGATCTGGAAATATAGCTGCTCCTCCTACGTTAAATTTATTAGGAGAAATTTCATTATTAAATAGAATTGTAAGTTGATCATGATTTTCAATAATTATTTTATCTTTTTTATCTTTTTTTAGAGCTGCCTATTCATTGTATCTATATTCTTTTAGTCAACATGGAAAGATTTTTTCAGGAGTTTATTCTTTTAGAGGGGGTAAAATTCGTGAATATTTATTGTTAATATTACACTGATTACCTTTGAATTTATTAATTTTAAAGAGTGATTCTTGTATATTGTGATTATATTTAAATAGTTTATTTAAAATACTAATTTGTGATGTTAGTGATATGAATTAATTCATTTTAAATCGTGAAGTATTTATCAATTTGTTGAATTAGATTTGTATTTTTAATTTTTATTAGATTTAATTTTTTTTTAATAAGTATATATTTTATTATATATCAGTTAACATATTTTTTAGAGTGAGAAGTTTTATCTTTAAATTCTATTTCAATTGTAATAACTTTTTTATTTGATTGAATAAGATTATTGTTTATATCTTTTGTTTTAATGATTGCTTCTTTAGTAATTTATTATAGAAAAGAATATATAAGAGCTGATGATAATATTAATCGATTTATTATATTGGTTTTAATATTTGTTTTATCTATAATATTATTAATTATTAGACCTAATTTAATTAGAATTTTATTGGGTTGAGATGGTTTAGGTTTAGTTTCTTATTGTTTAGTTATTTATTTTCAAAATATTAAATCTTATAATGCTGGAATATTAACTGCCTTATCTAATCGAATTGGGGATGTTGCTTTTTTATTGGCAATTGCTTGAATATTAAATTATGGAAGATGAAATTATATTTTTTATTTAGAAGTTATACATAATAATTTTGAAATAAAAATTATTGGATTTTTAGTTGTTTTAGCAGCTATAACTAAAAGAGCTCAAATTCCTTTTTCTTCATGATTACCTGCTGCTATAGCTGCCCCTACTCCTGTTTCTGCTCTAGTACATTCTTCTACTTTAGTTACTGCAGGGGTTTATTTATTGATTCGATTTAATTTATTATTAGAAAATTCAGTATTAGGTCAATTGTTATTATTGTTATCAGGTTTAACTATATTTATAGCGGGATTAGGGGCTAATTTTGAATTTGATCTAAAGAAAATTATTGCTTTATCAACTTTAAGTCAATTAGGTTTAATAATAAGAATTTTATCAATAGGATTTTATAAATTAGGATTTTTTCATCTTTTAACTCATGCTTTATTTAAAGCTTTATTATTTATATGTGCGGGAGCTATTATTCATAATATAAATAATTCTCAGGATATTCGTTTAATGGGTGGATTAAGAATTCATATACCTTTAACTAGTGCATGTTTTAATGTATCTAATTTAGCTTTATGTGGTATACCTTTTTTAGCAGGATTTTATTCGAAGGATATAATTTTAGAAATTGTGATACTTAGAAATATTAATTTATTTTCTTTTTTTTTATATTTTTTTTCTACTGGATTAACTGTTTGTTATTCTTTTCGATTGGTTTATTATTCAATAACGGGAGATTTAAATTGTTTAAGATTAAATATATTAAATGATGAAGGATGGGTTATATTAAAAGGAATATTAGGATTATTATTTATAAGAATTGTTGGTGGAAGTATATTAAATTGATTAATATTTTCTAGAATTTATATAATTTGTTTACCTTTTTATATAAAAATATTAACTTTGTTTGTTTGTATTGTTGGAGGTTTAAGAGGTTATTTAATTTCATTGAGTAGTTTATATTTTATTAATAAATCTTTAAAAAATTATTTTAGATCAATATTTATAGGATCAATATGATTTATGCCCTATATTGTTACTTATGGTATTATTTATTGACCTTTAAATTATGGTCAGTTAGTTATTAAAAGATTTGATCAAGGATGGTCTGAATATTTTGGTAGTCAAAATATATCTCAAAAATTAGAAAAATATTCTCAATTAATTTTTATTATACAAGATAATAATTTAAAAATTTATTTATTATTATTTGTATTTTGAGTTTTATTTTTAAATTTATTATTATTAGTATATTCAAATAGCTTATATTTAGAGTATAACATTGAAGATGTTAGGGAGATATTTATTAATCTTTGAATATAGATAATTAGATTTAGTAATTTATAAAAAAAATTATTTTATTTTTACAATGAAAATGTAAAGTTTTATTTAAACTATATAAATAGAAGTATAAATGGAGTTTAACCATTAAAAGAAAAAAGTTAGCAGCTTTTACTTGATCAACATACTTCCTTAATTGGAATTTTTATTCAATTATATCATTAACAGTGATATGCCTCTAATTTGGCTTCAATTAAGTAGAATAAGGGTAAAATTACCTAAAATTAGGTCGAAACTAATTGCAATAAATCGCTTCATATTCTATAAGGTAGATTGAATAATTCAATATTTTTTGAATGCAAATCAAATGTTATATTTAACTACAACCCCAATTAGATCAATTTAATATTCCTTGATTTCATTCATGATATAATCCAATTAATAAAATTATAATAAAAGTAATTGATGATATTGATCAAATTAATATATTAGAATATTTAAAAATAATAATTATTGGAAGAATTAGAGCAATTTCAACATCAAAAATTAAAAAAATAATTGTAATTAAAAAAAATCGAATAGAAAATGGTAATCGAGATGAGGATTTAGGGTCAAATCCACATTCAAAAGGTGATCTTTTTTCTCGATCTATTAAAGATTTTTTTGATAAGATTGAAGCTAGAATTATTACAATGAAAGAAATTATTATAATAATTGAAGAAATTATTAAAATTATAAAGATTATCTATACTATTAATAATAGACTTTATGATTGGAAGTCAAATATACTTTTTATATTATATAGATAGTTTATATTAATTTCCTCATCAATAAATTGTAATATATAAAAATAGTCATACAATATCGACAAAGTGTCAATATCAAGCAGCTGCTTCAAAACCAAAATGGTGATTTTTAGAAAAATGATTATTTAAATGTCGTAATAAACAAATTAATAAGAAGGTTGTTCCAATTAAAACATGTACTCCATGAAATCCTGTTGCTATGTAAAATGTAGATCCATAAACTGAATCTGCAATTGTAAATGGGGCTTCTATATATTCATAGGCTTGTAAAATTGAAAAGTAAATACCTAGTAAAACTGTAAAAAATAATCCTTGAGTAGTTTGAGTATGATTACCCTCTATTAATCTATGATGTGCTCATGTTACAGTTACACCTGATGTTAATAAAATTGCTGTATTTAATAAAGGGATTTGAAATGGATTAAAAGCAATGATTCCTATAGGAGGTCAAGATGCTCCGAGTTCAATAGTTGGTGATAAGCTTCTATGAAAGAAAGCTCAGAAAAATCTTACAAAAAATAATACTTCGGATACAATAAATAGGATTATACCTCAACGTAATCCAAGAGTAACAGCATATGTGTGCAATCCTTGATAAGTTCCTTCACGAGATACGTCTCGTCATCATTGATAAACAGTTAAGATTGTAATAATATTTCCTAAAAAAAACAATGATATATCGTATTGATGGAATCATTTTACTATACCTGAAACTGTTGTTATAGCTCCAATAGATGCTGTTAAAGGTCATGGGCTATAATCTACTAAATGAAAGGGATGATTTGAATGTGTAGACATTAATTTACTTCTCTAGAATATAGTGTTCTTAATACTGCGAATACATATGATTGAATAATTGCTACTGCTGATTCTAAAATTAATAAGGCAATTTGTGTAATTAATAATAAAATAATTAAAATTGAAGAGAGGGAAGGACCAGTATTACCTAATAATGTTAATAATAAGTGTCCTGCAATTATATTAGCTGTTAATCGAACTGCCAAGGTACCGGGTCGAATAATATTTCTGATGGTTTCAATACATACTATAAAAGGTATTAAAATACCTGGTGTACCTTGAGGAACTAAATGGGCGAATATATGTTGAGTATGATTAATTCAACCATAAATTATAAAACATAATCATAGGGGTAAAGCTAATGTTAATGTTAGTGTTAAATGACTTGTTCTAGTAAAAATATATGGGAATAATCCCATAAAATTATTAAATAAAATTATTGAAAATAGTGAAATAAAAATAAAAGTGGACCCATTGTGTCCCGATGGACCTAAAAGAGTTTTAAATTCTTTATGTAAAGTAATTAGAATTGAATTTCAAAAAATATTATATCGAGAAGGTATAATTCAGTATAAAGATGGGATTAATAATAATCCTAAAAATGTTCTTATTCAATTTAATGATAAATTAAAAATTCTTGAGGAAGGGTCAAAGACAGAAAATAAATTAGTTATCATTTTCAATTTATTGAATTTAAATTATATTTATTTAAATTAGAAGATTTAGGTGAAGATGGTAAATAACAGTAATAATTTAAGATAGAAAATAAAATAAATGAAATAGAAAAAATAATAAATAAACTTAGTCATCTAATAGGTGCTATTTGTGGAATTAAAAAATATTAATTTATATATTAATAATTTTAGTTTGACATACTAATGTTATTTTTTAACTAATTTTTTCATTAGAAGTAATTGCTAATTTACTATTATATGGTTTAAGAGACCAGTACTTGCTTTCAGTCATCTAATGATAAATTTAATTAGATGAGATTCATTTAATAAAATAATTAATTGGAATTCTTTCGATTACAATAGGTATAAATCTGTGATTTGCACCACAAATTTCAGAACATTGTCCATAAAATAATCCTGGTCGGTTGATAAAAAAATTAGTTTGATTTAATCGACCAGGGGTTCCATCAACTTTTACTCCTAAAGCAGGAATAGTTCATGAATGAATTACATCAGCGGCAGTTACTAAAATTCGAATTTGTGAATTTATAGGTAAAATAACACGATTATCTACATCAAGTAATCGAAATCCATTATCAGGCAATTCATTTGTTGGAATTATATAAGAGTCAAATTCAATATTATTAAAATCGGAGTATTCATAACTTCAATATCATTGATGACCAATTGTTTTTAAGGTAAGTGAGGGTTCATTAATTTCATCTAATAAATATAATAATCGTAAAGAGGGAAAAGCAATAAAAAATAAAATAATTGCAGGTAAAATTGTTCAAATTATTTCAATTATTTGGCCATGGAGTAAAAATCGATTTACAAAAGAATTAAAAAATAATATAAATATTAAATAACTAACTAAAATAGTAATTATGATTAAAATTAATAATGCATGATCATGAAAAAATGTTAATTGTTCTATTAAAGGGGAAGCACTATCTTGTAAACCTAAATTAGATCATGTTGACATTAATTCTAATAAAAGTAAAATACTTTATATATGGAGCTTAAATCCATTGCACTAATCTGCCATATTAGAAAATAATTAATAAAGGCAATTCATTATATCTATGTTCTGCAGGAGGAGTATTTTGATATCATTCAATAGATGATCTTAATTGAATAGGATAAATTACTTGACGTTGAGAAATTAAACTTTCTCAAATAATAAAAAAGAAAAATATAATTCCTAAGAATGAAATTGAAGATCCAATTGTTGATACAATATTTCAAGTAGTATAAGCATCTGGATAATCTGAATAACGACGAGGTATTCCAGCTAAACCTAAAAAATGTTGGGGAAAAAAAGTTAAATTAACTCCAATAAATATAATAATAAATTGACTTTTTAATAATTTATTATTTATTGTTAATCCGGTAAAAAGTGGATATCAATGAATAAATCTAGATATAATAGCAAATACTGCTCCTATTGATAATACGTAGTGAAAATGAGCAACTACATAATAAGTATCGTGTAAAATAATATCTACAGATGAATTTGCTAATACAACTCCAGTCAATCCTCCTACAGTAAATAAAAAAACAAATCCTAAGGCCCATAAAATAGCGGGAGAGTAATTTAATTGAGTTCCATGTAGTGTTGCTAATCAACTAAAAATTTTAATTCCCGTTGGTACAGCAATAATTATAGTTGCAGATGTAAAATAAGCTCGAGTATCTACATCTATTCCTACAGTAAATATATGATGAGCTCATACAATAAATCCTAGTAATCCAATAGCTAGTATTGCATAAATTATTCCTAGTGAACCAAAGGTTTCTTTTTTCCCTGATTCTTGACTAATAATATGAGAAATTATTCCAAATCCTGGTAAAATTAGAATATAAACTTCTGGGTGTCCAAAGAATCAAAATAAATGTTGATAAAGAATTGGATCTCCCCCACCTGCAGGATCAAAAAAAGATGTATTTAAGTTTCGATCAGTTAATAATATTGTAATAGCTCCTGCTAATACTGGTAAAGATAGTAAGAGTAAAATTGCAGTAATTATTACAGATCATACAAATAGGGGTATACGATCTAAAGTAATTCCTGTAGCTCGTATATTAATAACAGTTGTAATAAAATTTACTGCTCCTAAAATTGATGAAATTCCAGCTAAATGTAAGGAAAAAATAGCTAGATCAACAGAAGCTCCTCCATGAGCAATAGTTGAGGATAGTGGGGGGTATACTGTTCACCCTGTTCCAGCCCCATTTTCAACTATACTGCTTACTAGCAATAAAGATAAAGCAGGTGGTAGTAGTCAAAATCTTATATTATTTATTCGAGGAAATGCTATATCAGGAGCTCCTAATATAATAGGTAATAATCAATTTCCAAATCCTCCTATTATTACGGGTATTACCATAAAAAAAATTATAATAAAAGCATGGGCTGTAACAATAACATTATAAATTTGATCATCGCCAATTAATGCTCCTGGGTGACCTAATTCAGCTCGAATTAAAATTCTTAAAGAAGTTCCAATTATTCCTGCTCAAGCTCCGAAAATAAAATATAGTGTTCCAATATCTTTGTGATTAGTAGAAAATAATCATTGTCGCGATTAAATGGCTGAAGATTAGGCGATAGATTGTAAATTTATTTATAAGAGTTTTTCTTTTTAATCAAGCTTTATAGTCAATAATGATATTAGACTGCAATTCTAAAGGAGTAAAATTTTACTAAGGCTTAAAGGAGTAATCCTATATTTATAGCTTTGAAGGCTATTAGTTTATTTAACTTAAAGCCTTAAAGCATAAAATATAATAATGAAATTAAAAATAATCCGTTAATAGAAATAAAAGATAAAAATAAATAAAAATTTAAATAAAAGTTATTAAATTGTATATTTATTAATCAATTATTTTCATAATAATTTAATATAAATGCAGAATAACAAATTCGTAAATAAAAAAATAAAGTAATTAATGTAGAAATTGTTAAAATTGTCAATAAAAATAATTGATTATTAAAAGAAAGTTGTTGAATAACAATTCATTTTGGTAAAAATCCTAAAAAGGGAGGAAGACCTCCTAAAGATAATAAATTTAAAAATAAAATGAATTTTAAAATTTTTGAGTTAAAAAATAAACAAAATAATTGATTTAAATGAAATCTTTTAAAAATATTAAATATAAATGTTAAAATTAATGATAAAAAAGAATATATTAAAAAATAAATTAATCAAATAGATTCACTGATATTTAAAGCTGAAATTATTCAGCCTAAGTGATTAATAGAAGAAAAAGCTATTAATTTTCGTAAAGATGTTTGATTTAGACCTCCTAATGCTCCTGTAATAACAGATAAAATAATTCTAATAAATAATAATTCTTTAATATTTAAATAAGAAATTAATATTAAAGGTGCAATTTTTTGTCAAGTTATTAAAATTAAAGAATTTATTCAAGATAAGCCTTCTATTAAGTTAGGAAATCAAAAATGAAAAGGAGCAGCTCCTCTTTTTAATAATAAAGAAGATATTGTAATTATTGAAATATAAGATATATTTAATTCAAAATTTATGTTATATTTTAATAGTATTAAAATAATAGAAAACAATAAAACAGTTGATGCTAAAGCTTGGGTTAAAAAATACTTTAATGAGGATTCTGTAGATATTAAATTATTATTGTCTCTTATTAAGGGGATAAAAGATAATAAATTAATTTCTAATCCTATTCAAGCTCCTAACCAAGAATTAGAAGTTACTGTAATTATTGATCCTATAATTAAAATAAAAAAAAATAAAATTTTTGAAGAATTATTAAAAATTAAAAAGAAAAGGATTAAAACCTTTATAAATGGGGTATGAACCCAGTAGCTTAATTAGCTTATCTTTTTATATTTTAGTGTAAGATGCACAAAAGTTTTTGATACTTTTAGGAATAGTTTAATTCTATTAAATATAAATAATGAATGTAAAAAATTTACATAATTTACTCTATCAAAGTAATCCTTTTATCAGGCAATTCATT